AACAAAAGAAAGATTCGTTATAACGTTATAATTTTTTATAACGTTATAAAAAAAAACGACATTGACATTATCTATAAATAGAATACATGTTGAATTATAGATCTATAATATAGATCTAACTAAACACGATATATAAATTTCGAATAGATTAATTAGATGAAATTTCAAAGAATCCTATGATTCAGTATATTCTTTATTAAATATATGTATATCGGATAAAATCTTTTTTAGTCGTTTCATTCGCGAGGAGCTGGATGAGAAGAAACTCTCACGTCCAGTTCTGTAGTAGAGATGGAATTGAGAAAGACCCATCAACTAGAACCCCAAAAGAACAAGATTCCGTAACCAACATAGAGGAAGAATGAAAGGAATTTCTTATCGAGGTAATCATATTTGTTTCGGTAGATATGCTCTTCAAGCACTTGAACCCGCTTGGATCACATCTAGACAAATCGAAGCAGGGCGACGCGCAATGACACGAAATATACGCCGTGGGGGAAAAATATGGGTACGTGTATTTCCAGATAAACCAGTTACAGTAAGACCTACGGAAACTCGTATGGGTTCCGGGAAAGGATCCCCCGAATATTGGGTAGCTGTCGTTAAACCAGGTAGAATACTTTATGAAATGGGTGGAGTAGCCGAAAATATAGCTCGAAAGGCTATTTCAATAGCGGCGTCCAAAATGCCTATAAGAACTCAATTCATTATTTCTGGATAGGAATGTTGAACCAAAGGAAAGAAGTCTTGGGTATAAAAAAAACAATTGCAGGTTTTCTTTTTTTTTTTTTTTACTTCGTCCTTTGCTTTACTTTACATTAAAAAAAACAGATTAAAAACTTTACTTTACATTAAAAAAAACAGATTAAAAAAATGATATGATTCAACCTCAAACCCATTTGAATGTAGCAGACAACAGCGGGGCCCGAGAATTAATGTGTATTCGAATCCTAGGAGCTAGTAATCGCCGATATGCTCATATCGGTGACGTTATTGTTGCTGTGATCAAGGAAGCAGTACCAAATACGCCTCTACAAAAATCCGAAGTGATCAGAGCTGTCATTGTACGTACTTGTAAAGAACTCAAGCGTGACAACGGTATGATAATACGATATGATGACAATGCTGCAGTTGTCATTGATCAAGAAGGAAATCCAAAAGGAACTCGAGTTTTTGGCGCGATCGCACGGGAATTGAGACAGTTAAATTTTACTAAAATAGTTTCATTAGCACCTGAGGTATTATAATACGAGATCGCGATAGAGTGACAGTCTTTAATTAAAATGGGTAAATTAGTAGATTATGCCTCACGCATATACTTTTAATAATTTTCAAAAATAAAACGAACATGTTGATTATATAAACATTCGGAAGTAACAATAATTTGCGTTTATCCGTTTATCATGGGTAAGGACACTATTGCTGACATAATAACTTCTATACGAAATGCTGACATGGATAGAAAAGGAACGGTTCGAATAGCGTCTACTAACATCACCGAAAACATTGTTAAAATACTTTTACGAGAGGGTTTTCTCGAAAACGTAAGGAAACTTGTGGAAAACAACAAATCTTTTTTGGTTTTAACCCTACGACATAGAAGGAATAGGAAAAGACCATATAGAACCAGTTTAAATTTAAAACGAATCAGTCGACCTGGTCTCCGAATCTATTCGAACTATCAACGAATTCCGAGAATTTTAGACGGGATGGGGATTGTAATTCTCTCTACTTCTCGGGGTATAATGACAGACCGTGCGGCTCGACTAGAAAGAATTGGCGGAGAAATTTTGTGTTATATATGGTAATCCCTCTGGTACCCGAATTATATCCGGAACTTCCTAATTTGTGAAAAAAAAAACGAAAAAAGACAAGTTGTCTAATATCACTCCTCCTACAGTAGTTGATACTTCAAGGGGGTTTTGCCTGGAATGAAAGAAGAAAAATGAATGGATTCATGAAGGTTTAATTACTGAAGCACTTCCCAATGGTATGCTCCGGGTTCGTTTATATACTGAAGTCAGATTCGAAGTTATGTTTCAGGAAGGGCTCGACACAGTTTTATACGTGTACTACCTGGAGATAGAGCCAAAAGAGTCAAAATTGAAGTAAGTCGTTATGGTTCAAAAGGAGGGCGTATAATTTATAGACTCCACAACAAGGATTCGAATGATTAGGCGGTTTTTCAACATTCCTTTCATGAGGATACAAGTCACTGTTCAAAAATTTCAAGAAACTTATTTTCTTCCAACTTCCAATAAGTGGATTCGTAATTCCGTTAAGGAATAACAACTGTGAAAATAAGGGCCTCCGTTCGTAAAATTTGTGAAAAATGTCGACTGATCCGTAGGAGAGGACACATTATAGTAATTTGTTCCAACCCGAGACATAAACAAAGACAAGGATAATCTTTCGAAAAGGTACTCTCTAAAGGAACCGATGAACAAATCAAAATAAAAGATCTGTAAAATAAAAGATCTGTTTTGCCATGAAATGAGAA